GGCAATTTAAGATTAAGATTTTTTCATTCATTCCCATCCAATCAAAAAATACCTTTTTGTAATTTATTTCGGAATTTGAATCGATTGGAAGATAAAAAAGACCATTATTATGAATTTTATCCATTATTGGGTCCTTATTAGTAGGTTCAACCTGAATATTTTTATTAATTTTACACAAAAATTTTCTATCCTTATTTTTTTCCATATATATAATATCGCTTTTTCCTAGATAATTCTTGCTAGGAATATTCTTGAGTATGTTAAAAAATTTTTCTTTATTTCTGGTAGAATTTTCTTGGTTCTTATTTGTTTCTAATGATGATCTATAAATATAGGAGTTATTCTTAGTTTCAGAATGAATATATTTATATGATAAAAGATCATATCTATAGTTTTTTTTTAAATTCTCCTCTTTATTTGGTAATAAATACACTTTCGAATTTTGTTTTTTTTTTGAATCCAGTAATTGGTCTTTTTCAGAGGAATACCATTTGTTTAAATCTTTATTTTGAGACGTATGGCATTGATTGATTCTATTTTGCCATTTTTGGGGGATTAATCTAGACGATTTAATCTGAGATAAATCGTATTGATAATGACCTCTTAACCAGTTTTTCCATGGATTCATTCCATAATTTGGAAGTTTCTTATGTGTTACTTTGGAATGAAATATTCCTTGTCTTCCAAAAAAATCCTTTATTTCAGTCTTAAGAAAAAAAGACGGTCCATTATATTGAAGAATAGATCTTAACTTATTGAAGTTAATAATTTGGGTTTGTGATAATTTTAAAAATACATATTTTTGTGACAAGTAAGATAAATCAAAAAAAATATCTGACTTCCGCTTACTATTTTTAAGATTCTCAAAAGCCCTTTTTATAGTCATAGGCGAAATAAAGTCAATTTTATTTTGTTTTGTTTTATTAATACTTTCTTGATTTGTTTCATTATTGTCAATGTATTTATCATTATCAAGAATTTTTTTTGTTGATTCGATAAAAAGTTGTAGAGCGATTCTGCGCATATTAATGATACATAGAAAGATATCTATGTATATTTTTTCAATGAAAAATTGAACTATTAATTTAATATTTTTTCTTTTTAATCTTTTCAAAATTTTTGGGAATGATTCTGCATTATTCTTTTTCTTTTTTTTGATTCCTGGCATTACTTTTTTTTTATTTTTTTTCATTATTTCTATTTCATTTCTGATTGTGTTTCTTCTATCAATCTTATGTTTGATTTCTTCTTCTGCCTGTGAAAAATTTGTCCAACCTGTAGATCCAATTTGACTAAGTGATTCATGAATTATCTGATTGCTGATTATGGAACCCTTTTCTGTTTGAGTTTCACTTGATTCATATATTTCTCTCGATATCAATTCTCTCCGTATAAATAATGGAATTTTCTTGCTGTTTAAAAGTTCTTTTATTATTCGTTTTACAAAGAAAACTGCTTTTGCTTCTTTCTTTTTTATTTTTTTTAAAATGCTTCGAACTCTCAAATTGAATTTTCTGATTTCGACTTGATAGTCTATATCTTTCAAAATGGGTTCAAAAAAGGAAGGTGTTTTTCGAGGAGGACCAAAAGGATATTCCGTTTCCATTCCCAAAACTGTTAAAAAACAAGAATCAAAATCCTCTTGTTGCTTTAGATCTCTATCAGAATCAGAGAGTCCTAGCTTAGATCTGTGCCAAGGTTTCAAATGAAAAGGATATAGGATTTTAATCTGAAAACCCCCTCTAAACCAATTTTTAGGAAGTTTTGTTTTGGAGAATTGAAGACCATTAGAGCTGCATTTTAGATAAATTTCTCTATTCCAATCTTGGAAATCCTCATACCATTCTGGCGATTGCCGTAATAAAATACGGACAATATTCTTAGCTATTATCAATAAGGGTAATTTAATATATCTTCTAAAATTTGATTGAACTAGTAACAGAATACTTCTTGTTTTTTGTGCATGTGGAATGTTCTCCCAGAATTCCATTGTGTCTTCCTGGGTGTTTTTTTTTATTTTGAATTGTTGATCCAAAATTTCTAATTCTGGCTTTTTACCGAACAAACCTCTAATATTAAAAAACAGTTTGATTAGGTCGGATATAGGAAAAGGATAATCTTCCATTTTTTCCAAAAAAAGGGGGGAATGGGGATTTCTTTGAGACGGTCCCCAAATAACTATTTTACGCCTTTGAGAGCGCATAGATCCTTTGATTACGGATCGACGAAAATCTGGTTCTTCCAAATAACTTATAAAACCCAAATCTTTATTCAATTTTTTATAAAGATTAGAATTTGTGAAATCAGACGTATTCAAAGTTCCTAAAGTTCGTCTCGAACGATTTAAAAAAGTTATAGGTTTAAATCTTCTTGTTCGAAGCTGGTGCGACAACCCTTGCATTACGCCTTGTTCTTTTCGTCGTTTTTTTAAATGTTGGTGCAACTCGTTGATTAATTTGTATGACCATCGAGGGAGTTTTTTACCGATTTCATTTATTCC